TTTGTTATTAACGGTATACCTCTTATGCCTCCTTATGCCCGGGAGAAAGATTAGGACTCGTATCCGGAGTATGAAATGCTACTAATTCTAATTACAGGTAGATCCCTTATTAACTGACTGGTCTGCAACCGCATCATTACCTCGCTCGCAGGCGCAAGAACAGGCCTGCAAAAGATTAGGATAGCACTTAGAGCGCTTAAGACTAGATCGAAGAAACTGGACTCAAACTTCCAAGATAACTCCCACTCGATGAAATTACAATAAGAATTATTGCTTGCCTATAACCTGCAAGCTTGCCGGATTGTCTAAGAGTGCAGGGTATTCTATTGGCTTGATCACTTTCTAAAGATCCTCAAGAAAACAGGCTTTCTAGCTATCATTTTTTTCTCGCCTAGAGAGATCTAACTTCTTCCCCGCAGCTGTATCGAATGGAAGTAGGACTTTCCTGAAACTAGTTTTATCACTGGCTTGCCCCTTAAACAGTATGAAAAGGTGGTAGGTAGAAGGATTTCCTTCGCACCTTCTAAGGCTATAGGCTTGCTTCTTTCAACGACCGCCAACTCTACTGAATTACTGACAGCAAACGAGCTAAATACTTTACCCGAGTAGGAGGGAAATGCAACGAGCACTAGCGCGCTTCGGCCTTCGAGCCTACGCTTGCTTTACGCGAGCAATGAGGATGCGCCTTACTAAGGCTTTAGGTTTGAGCTCTTGGAGTTGCTTGTTTGCTTGTTGGGAGTCTGCTCTTTCCTATGCTTGTCTTTGTTAGCGATCGAACCATCTCGAAAGCACTAGGATCCGGATCTGTCTTATTGACCGGCTTTTAGACTTTGGCCCGCGAAACCATATGATAATGTAGAGTAGGCTAGGCTTGGAGATGAACTTGCTTGCTTTCTTGCTTTCATGAAGCCGACCTTAACAGACATCTCTTCCATTTTCGTAGATGGAAGATCCGGTGAATCAATTAAATTAGATGCCGCTTACCTAGATGCGGTGCTTGTCCCTCGAAGCGAAGGTCAAGACCAAGACATTGGGGATTCTTAATCTGACCGAACTTCCCTCAGGTCGAACGGCTATCGATCCTGGCCTGGCCCGATGAGAAAAGGGTTGAACTCATGCTTGCCTTAACCTAATCTACTTGGTTGGATCCCGGATTAAATTCCATTAAATTAAGGCATTCATTCCCTTCATGTAAAGGAAGAGTTCAACAGAAGTCATCTCTCTGACACTGGCTGTTCTTTCTACCTAAACTTGCTTTTTGGCTTCTTTCATCAAAGATAGGTGTGAGCTAAAGACTTTTTTTTCTCGCTAAACCCGTCTCTGATCTTCTCTACTGTTTTGGCTGCTTTCTTTCATATGGGTGTAAGGTTCCTAATGTTCTAACTCAGAAAGTAAAGTCGTTCTCTCTTCCTGACCCTTCGGCCAAGCCGCTTTGTCTGTTCATTGGATTGATGTCTGATAGCTTTTCCCTCTCCCCAACCGCTGTCATGTCCCGCTACGCTAGCTAGTTCTACTGTGCTTTCCTTCCTTGGCCTAAGAAAGAGGGCTAGTCACTTCCCTTATTCAATTGGTCCTTTTCTATCGAGTAGGAGCTTGGAGATTTTTGCATGGTCGAATAGTGAGCATCACATCTCGGTCAATCAATCGGTCCGCCGATCCATCATTCTCTATCGTGCATGATCACTCACAGCGGCAATCCTTTCTTATAGAAGGAAATCCTACGTGATGCCGATGCATGAACCCCTTGATAAGTAAGCTCCGTAAGCCAACTCTTCGTTGGTAAAGTTTCGTCTATATGTGGGATATGGAAATTTTATCGTTCTGAATGGGAAGGCGGAATTCCCCGTTCTTTCCCCTTCTTTGCCGCCAAGGTTCCCCACTTGTCCGACAGTTGCTGAGCTGTTTTGGGATATCAAACTGTGGCCGATTGGTGATGGTATAGCATTCTTGATCACATCCAATGCTGAACTGGGTACATGGGCTACTTACTATCAGATTAGGCCCTCAAGTCCTATTCTTGTGGCTCGGGTTGACCTTTTTCAGCATTTCAAGGAGTTTATGCATGCATCTTGGGCGCCGAAGTGACCGGGGAAGTAGGACCTTTTAGTCATCCAACTACTTCTATATCGACCTAGCCAGTCGAGGAATTAATTGCTTTCACTCTTTTAGTGAATTAGGTGATTGTTCCGCGTGCTCGCAGTCCGCAGCTATTCCCTTCTCTGAATATTATGAATATTAGCACTGGGCATTGAGCCGGAATGTCCCTCAGCTCAGCGATCTTTTTGACCCGATCATGTGTTCGCCCTTCAATACCGAAGCAGCGTTGAAGAGCTCGGACGTGGCGTCTGCTCTGCTATCCGGCAACTGACGAGTGAAATCTCACAAGTAAGCTATCGAGACTGGGGTGCACTACCCTGCCCTCAGAGCCTCACCAGCCCCTCCTGTATTCGTCCCAGAAATGGGTATGGTTTCTGGTTTTCTCTTTTATTTCATTATCTTG